GGTTTAGTAGGTGTTTTCTTTTACGGTTCATATTCTGGGTTGGGTTCATCTCTCTAGTAATCGGATGAGCTGGGTTGTAGACATGAAAAAGTAAGAACTTAGCGGGTCCTTACCCTCCTTTGTCTGATTAGAGCGGAAAGGGCCCGCGGAGTTCTTACTCTTATAATGAGACTTTGATCTATTCCATAACCTACAAATTGGTTAGTTATCCAGTCAGCATAATCAAAATATTATATTTGTTTTGTAGAAATGACAAAAAGGATCCTTTGCTCTGATGTTTCAAACCACTCTATTCTTTTGTTTCTTAATGATGTTTGTGAACAATTGAATCTAGCGGTTGATTCATAGTCCCTACCCTTCCCCCAAAATATTAACTGGAAGCAAGAAGAAAGAACGAATCAATCGATTTTATCTATAATCCAATATAATAATTATATTGATTTCTAAGGATGAGACATCCTGCAAATCATTTCTAGACTAAACTAATAGAACCTTAATCAAAACTACTCTAAAAATAAAATCAAAACTCTGATCATATATCTGATCATATAATAAATAAAGATTTGGATATTCGTAAAAATCAAATCCGCCTTTCAACCGGAACAGTCTTTTTTGTTTGAATAATTTCTCTAAGTTAGAAGTTTAACTTATATTGAATAAGTGAAGATATTGAATAAGTGAATAAATTCTATTTGCTCAATAACTTATTCACCCATAATCCTTTTTTTCCTTTGTTTGTCCACTACTTCTTATGAATCTAAACAAAGGAGTTCCGATAGACCCGGAAAAGAAGGAAAGGAATAGTAATCTTTGATGAACAGGAAAAAAATAATTATTATTTTGATACAAGACGACACAAGAAAACGGGTGAAAATTCCTTTTTCTTGTGTCGTCTTGCGTCGAATAGAAGATTAGGAAGACTAGTAATCCTTCCTAAAAGTATTTGTTCCTTTCATTTTTACCATCCTTGCCTTGTATTCTCTTCTTTTGTATTTGTTTGTATGCCTATTGTTTATTACTAAAATGGAATACAAGTAATGAATTCCAGGCGTTCTGCAAAACAAAAAGAGTATAAACAAAGCAAGCAAAAGGATTTACAGAATTTTTTGATCATACATAATTGTATCGATGGACAAAAAATTGGCACTTTTTACCAAATGTTAAGGAATCTCTGGACCTAAAAATTCATTTCGTACAATTGAACTTTTTCAAACTGTTTCTTTTTAAGAACCAAAAAAACTTGTGCCAAAATAACAGATGCGAAGAAGAACAAAAGGCCTTGGACGCGTAATGGATCTTGAAGCACTATTTCTGCATCTCCCTGACCAAACCCTCCTACATTGGGATTGCTTGTTAATGGTTGATCAAGCTTAATGGGTTCACCCTCTGAAACAAGAAGTTCTGGTCCTGGAGGAATAATATCAACCACTTGACGTCCATCCGATGCATCAACTATGGTTATTTCATATCCTCCCTTTTCTTTACGTACTATTTTGCTTACTATACCTGCTGATGTAGCATTATAGACTGTATTGTTACTCTTGCTACCATCAGGATAAATCTGACCCCTTCCTCTGTTCCCACCCACATATATGGGATATTTTAAGAAGTGAACGTCTTTCTTTGTAGCAGGGTCGGGGGAAAGAATGGGAAAGACGATTTCACTATATTTCTGACCCGGAACAGGACCTATCACAAGAATATTTTTTTTATTGGGACGATAACTCTGAAAAGACAGATTTCCTATCTTTTCTTTCAACTCAGGAGAAATACGATCGGGGGGGGCTAATTCGAATCCCTCGGGTAAAATAAGAACAGCACCCACATTCAAACCCCCTTTTTTACCATTAGCAAGAACTTGTTTCAGTTGCATATCATAAGGAATTTGAACAACTGCTTCAAATACAGTATCAGGAAGCACAGCTTGCGGAACTTCAATATCCACGGGCTTATTAGCTAAATGGCAATTAGCACATACAATTCGTCCAGTTGCTTCTCGTGGGTTTTCATAACCCTGCTGCGCAAAAATGGGATATGCATTTGAAATGGATGCTCGAGTTATTACATATATCATGATCGATACAGAAATGGATCGAGTCATCTGTTCCTTTACCCAAGAAAAAGTATTTCTATTTTGCATGTCCAATCATGGATCTCGGAATTTCTACAATAAATTAGATAGGGAACTAGTAAAGTTCCCTATGCACGAGTCTGTCATTGTACTGGAATAGTTGTACTGTAATATAGGACGAATACCTTGAACTGGTAGAAATAAAATATAAAGAATTAAGTAAGATTCAAAATGGTTTCTTTATAAAGGAAGAAAGATTCTGATTTATTTGATTGATATCAGGAGATCAAATGAGTTCTTCATTCATTCATTGAATGATAAATGACTACAAGCGGAGGAGATACACGATTTAAATAATGGAAAATCCAATATTTCACAATTGTATCTAGAATAACTGGAAAGGTGGAAACAAGACCAGATATAATTTGATCGTTATGAGCCAATCCAAAATCGTTGTAGAACGAACCAATTATTAGTTCCCAACCATGAGTCGAGTGAAATCCAATCCATAAATCAGTAACTAAAAGAATCGAAAAAGCTTTTATTGTGTCACTTAAGTTATAGAGGAATTCCTGAACCCAAGAATTAAGAATAACAAGTTCCTCATTACCCAAAATAAAATAACCACTTAGAATAGCGAAAGAGATTATATTTGTCGAGAAATGCAAAATGATATGGAGATGATATTCATTGTGTGTTTTGACCAATTGTATCGTTTCCTTGTGTATTCCTATACGAAGTTTTTGTATATGTGTCTCCGGGTACTCCTTTATCATTTCGTCCAACAGAAAGAGTTCTTCTAATTCTATGAATCTTTCTAGAACGTTTTTCTCTTGAATGATATTCAAGAGAGTTTTGGATTGCCCGGTATTCCACCAATTTGTAACCCAAAGTTCCAGACATTTATTAAATGAGAGAGAGACCCACCAGGGCAAAAATACTATAGATACAAGATATGGGAAAGAAGGCAATGCTTTTTTTTTTTTTTTCATTTTTTATCTGTGAATTGAATCGTTAATGAACCTGCTTCATTCGTTGACTCTATATGATATTTCTCTGAAGCACGAGTTCTATAACAAGGTATTGAACCTATGGGTCTATTCATTCCAATTTTTGTGTCAAAATTGAGTTTAGTTCTTGGATCTAGAAGGAATATAGAAATGGGATAAGGATTCGCCCTTTTCGGATAAAAATGCAAAATCAATATTATTCCTAGATATCTCAATTGGGCAAATTCAAATGGGCAAATTCGAAGCAATTTCATCTTCATTTGTTCCTTTCTATGAATACTCGAAAACCCACTAAAAATAATGAATCGGATTTAGAAACGAAAACCCCCCTCAGTTAATTATTTCGAAATGTTTCACCGCCTAGCCACAACCAAGGAAAAAAGTTATCATCAAAATTTTGGGCCTAAAAAGATGAGATGAATTCTGTATTACGAAATAAATCTTCGGATATATTTGATGAATCCCTACTTATTATATTAGCCTTAGATTAGCCTTTTTTCTAGTAGAAATTTTCTAGTAGAAAAGAATTGAGTTGGGATCCATACGCATACGAAATACTTTTGGTATACAAATGGTATACAAAAATTTCTTCTTTTCTTAATTTTCTTCTTTATTATAGTATAGTTTATTATAGTTATTACATATACGCCCTCCTGCTTTTTTGGTTTATTCTATGGGAGTCGCCACGACAAAGGAAGGAGGAAATAGAATAATCTAACATGTTTTGTTCAAATGAACATTCCAAAATTCAATTTTATTAAAAAAGGAATTAGCAAGTTCCTTCCCCCATGCCGAGAAAACATTTATTCTTTATTGTGTTCAATTCATTTCAAAATACTTCAATTGGTACGCCCAAGAAATAGGCCAATTCGGCAGCTTTTTGTTCAATTTCTCGTGGAGTAAAATTCTCATCAGTACGAGTCAAGGGAATGGCCCCTTGACCTCTGATTTCCATATAAAGGACACGACGAGGATAAAGACCCTCTTTAACCTCAATTCTGATTGATTGGATATCTCTCATAAGGAAGCGAAGGAAGATGCGACGATTTATTCCAGGAAATCCCCAACGAAAAATGCACACAATTCCTTCTTTTCTATCGAATCGGTCATAACCACTACCTACATTCCACAAAATTGTGCACCACAAATAGGAGCTAACGAACAGACCTGCGATCCCGTAAAAAGACATCACGATTCCTTGTGGAAAAAAAATAATTTGCTGGGATGGAAATATGGATATCAGATTCCTACCAAGATAACTGGAAGTTCCAACCGCTAAGAATCCTAGTGAACCTAAAAAAAGGATACAGGCCCAGCAAAAATTACTTGTTTTTCGAGACCCCCTTATAAGTTCTATCCATATATGTTCTGATCGCCAATTCATACTATACTAGATCCAGTTGCATTCGATTGGAATTGAGAGAATAACCCAAATTTGACTTTACCTTTCTTGATCCCGAAGTAACTTTCATCAACTAGCACTATTCTGATGTGGAGTAATTGGTTAGATACATTGACTTTCTATTAAAAATATTTACTGATCCATTTTTAACCAGCTATATATATATACATGCATTTATGCGGATAGCATGTATCCGCATACATAACAGTTCTTTCATTTGTGTGTGGAAAGAGCCACATATCGTACCATATTGCACTAAAAAAATATCTGTATTATGATACAGTGTTGAAATAAATTGATAGAATTTGGTCCCATTGGATCTAGACAATCTTATTTTTTTGGACATGAAGAGATAAAGAAGCCATTGCAATTGCCGGAAATACTAGGCCCACTAAAGGCACAAAAAAAGAGGGTAAGTTGAGATCTGTCATAGAATGGGTGCCTCGATTTAATATTTGTATCTATATATTTGTATCTATTAGAAAGATATCTTATGATATGATAAGTATATCTATTATAAGTAATATTAGGTAATATTGACTATTATATTTTATATAATATTATACTACTAAGTATATATAAACAATTAAGTATATATAAATATATGATTTCTAAATAATATATTTATATTAAAATAGAAATTTGAAATATAAAAATAATATTAAAATATTAAATTTAAAGAAAAAAAAGGGATAGATAATAAGTGCAAAAATGTAGAACTAAATTAAGTGTACCTATTCATCTTTCTACACGAATATAAATAGGGTAATCTTCTTTTACAAATTTTATTATTCTTCTTCTCCCATCCTTATGTTCTTTCTATCTTTCTTTCTAATCTAATAAGGAGTTTTTTATTTTAAAGGAGTTTTCTTATGAAAATGAAGTTCATTATGAATTCGCGACTCTAAATAATAGGATCCAACAAACAGGGATTCATAGTAAAAATGCGATAGATGTAGAAATTATTTTATTTCATTTCCATATTTGATATTTCTTTTTATTTCCCCAAATTTGAATTCCTCGGAAAGAGAAATTCACTTTTTTATTTTATCCTGTTGATAGAGGTTCATAATACCTAATCATGAATAGGGGTAAGATAAAAAATAGATCTGGATCCGGAAGAAAAAAAAATTATCCGAAACTTCTGACTCTTACTAGAAAGTGTAACTTATATCACCAAAGAACATTTTTCTTAGTTTTTTTATTATGATGAACTAAATACTTGTTCACTACAAACAAAATAACTGAATCTAGTGCTATACTTTAATTTTTTGAATTTTGATTCAAGGGAAAGAAACCATGGAGCTGAAATAACTCACTTAGAACACCTTTTAAAGGATTACGTGGTACGATTGGGTCGAATAAGCCTTTATGGAATAAATACTCAGCCGCTTGTGAACCATCGGGTACTGTCTTATTCAATGTTTGTTCAATTACTCTTTTACCCGCAAATGCAATGTACGCATTAGGTTCAGCAATAATGATATCTCCCAACATACCAAAACTGGCTGTTACTCCACCGGTTGTAGGAGATGTAAGGACTGGTACATAGAATAACTTTTTAGTGGATTGGTAATCATATGAAGCAGAAGATATTTTAGCCATTTGCATCAAGCTCAAACTTCCTTCTTGCATGCGTGCTCCTCCAGAAGCACACACAATAATGACAGGTAGAGATCGATTAGTAGCATACTCAATCAAACGAGTGATTTTCTCACCTACTACAGATCCCATACTACCTCCCATGAACTGAAAATCCATAACCCCAATTGCTGCGGGAATACCATTTAGTTGACCTATGCCTGTTTGAACAGCTTCAGTTAAACCTGTCTTTCTTTGATAAGAATCGATACGATCTTTATAAGGTTCCTCTTCTGAATGAAATTGAATGGGGTCCATAGAAACCATATCTTCATCCATAGGATCCCAAGTGCCCGAATCAATCGAAAGTTCGATTCTATCTGAACTACTCATTTTCAAATGATATCCACACTGTTCACAAATATTCATTTTTGACCTAAGAAGTTTTTTATAATTTAATCCATAACAATTTTCGCATTGAACCCATAAATGTCTGTATTTTTTATTTATATCGAAATCATTAGATCTTCCTCTTATATTGAAATCACTGCCATTATTACGAGTTCTTATACTAAAACTTCCACTTTCACTACCACTTACATTTTCAGTACAAATGAAACTATAAATGTAACTGTCACTGTAATTGTCAGTACCACCTGAAATGGAACTATTAATACTGACTTCAAAACGAAGATAACTATTAATGCAACTATTAATGTGATTAGTCCAACTAGATTGAGTATCATACATGTAATGATAATAGTAGTGATTGTTTCTCTTAGACCCCCTATTCAAAAAACTAGAAAAAAAACCTTCTAATTCACTCAGAAAAGAACTATCATTGTCAATCTCAAAACTATGATTTTCAATATCAAAATATACGGAATAACTGTCACCATTACTATCCCTAACTAAAAAAGTGTCATCAGAGATCAAACTCCAAATATCCCTGATACCAAATAAATAATCAACATTACTGAAACTATAACTAACACTATCACTCCAATTTTTCTCCGTATCATTTAGAAGGGGTTCATCACTTCCACTGGTATGGCCAATAGCATCAAGACTTTCCATTGATTTACTTAAACCATACCTATGTTCTAACTTTAACTTCTCGTTAGACAACATCGAATTGAACCACCATTTTTCCATAGAATCTTCCTGCCCCCTATTTGATGAAAATACAATAGATGAATAGTCATTCGATGAATAATTATTTTACTATTTTATTTCCTATCAGAATTAAGCATATGAGGATTAGGATTGTTAACTAATAATAAGTGAGTATTGAAAGAAATGATTCTCTTTTTTTTTTTTTTTTTGAATCCGAGATAGCACTTCAATATCTATCTATATAGAAAGATTTTTTTTTTCAATTAAAATACAAATTCTCATCGAAAATAGTTTATAAATAAGGAATTCGTTCTCGTATA